AATTAAATATAAATTTTATATATAATGTATATTTATATAAACATTACGTATAATTGTCTACAAATATTAAATTATAAGGGAAATTATATAGACATAAAATTATGATAATATATAAAATAAAATATTTTTAAATTAAAAAATTATTTTAGTATTTTCAATACTATGTTTTATATAAACTATAAAAATTTTCAGAAAAGATTTTTAATCTTTTTAAATCCCCAAAATTTATGTAATATATTATACTATTTTCTGTAAAAAATTAAAATTTTATATAATTATAATTTTATAATTAAGAAATTAATTTTTATAATAAATAATAATTATTTTATTAGTAAGTTATTATATAGTTTATATTTTTTATAAGAAAAATGAAAATTAGAAAATAGGATTATATAGTGTTAAGAATACTAAGATATAAATAAATTTAATAGACTAATTTTGTGCCAGCAGTCGCGGTTAAACAAAATATATTTTAATATGATCTTTTTATTTATTTTAATGAATAAAAAATTAAAATTTTAAAAAATGGTGAAATATTTTTAAAAATAAATAATATTATATATTATAAACTATAAATAGTTAAAAAAACTAGGATTAGATACCCTATTATACTATAATAATTGGTAGTAAAGTTTTTTAAACCAAAAGTAGATGGCGGCATTTTAACTTTTCAGAGGAATTTGTTTATTAAAAGGATAAACCCCCTAAATCTTACTTTAATTTGAAAAGTCAGTTTATATATCGTTATCTTTATTAATTTTATATAAATAATATTAAATTGAAAAAAAAAATCAAAATATGTTAAATAAGATGTAGTTTATATTAAAGGTATTGTGAATTATATTATTTTTTATTAGCAAAAATGAAGTTTAAATATTTTGTTTAAGTTAGATTTGAAAGTAAAATACTTTAAATTATAAATATTTGAAAAAAGCTCTAAAATGTGCACATATCGCCCGTCACTTTCATAAAAGTGAAAGAAGTCGTAACAAAGTAAATTAATTGGAAAATTAATTTAAAATTTAAAGTAAGCTAAATAAAAGCTAGTGGACTCATAATCCGAAAATGATATTTATATCCTTTAAAAATAGCTTTTTCTTGAATAAAAATATTGAGATATGTAATAATTATTATATCATATATAATTATATTATTTTCAGAAAGATTTTTTCTTTTATGATTTTCTTTTGAGTTGAATTTATTATCTTTTATATATATTATGTGAGAAGGAAAAGGATTTTGTTCTGTAAATAGAATAATAAAATATTTTATTATTCAATCATTTAGGAGAATTATTTTTTTAGTAGTTTTAATATTAAGAGAAGCAACTCAAATATTAAATTTGATATTAAATATTGTATCAATTATTATAATGATAAAAATTGGTTTATTTCCTTTTTCCTTTTGACTTCCTGATGTTGTTGAAGGTTTAAGATGAGAAAGAATAATTATTTTTTTAACAGGTCAGAAAATTATTCCTATATATGTTATTATAATAATAGACTTTTATTATAGTAATATTGTTATTACTATAACAATATTATTTGGGTTATTTATAATATATAATCAAATTTCTTTACGAAAATTTTTAATTTATTCAAGGTTAATTCATTCAGGTTGATTATTAGTAGCTGTAAAAATACATTTTATATATTTTATATTTTATTTAATAATTTATTTTATTATATTATTAATATTAGTAAATATAGAAAATTTAGATTCAATATTACAATTTAAATATTTATCTCAAACTAAGATTAGAACTATTTTTTTTACTTTTATAAATTTAAGAGGTTTACCTCCTTTTTTAGGTTTTTTTTCTAAAATTTTTATTATAGTTAATATAAATAATAATAATATTATTATTATTATTATTTTAATTATAGGATCTATAATTAGAAGGTATATTTATATAAATTATGTAATAATAATTTTTTATAATAAAAGTTTTTATAAAAATTATTTATATAATTATTTATATAATTACTATATTATTATATGTATATTAATAATATTATTTATAATTATACATATTATAAATATGTAAGATTTTAAGTTAATAAAAACTATTTACTTTCAAAGTAAAAAATAAAAAGTAGATTTAAATCTTTATCATAAAAATAGTTAATCGTTGAGTTTATTCTTGCAATCATAAAGATATTGGTACAATTTATTTTATTTTTAGAATTTGATCAGCTGCTTTAGGAACTTCTTTAAGAAGAATTATTCGTATTGAATTAGGTCAACCTGGTAGATTTATTAATGATGATCAAATTTATAATACAATTGTTACTTCTCATGCTTTTATTATAATTTTTTTTATAGTTATACCTGCTATAATTGGTGGATTTGGAAATTGATTAATTCCTTTGATAATTTCTTCTCCTGATATAGCTTTTCCTCGATTAAATAATATAAGATTTTGATTATTATTACCTTCTGTGATTTTATTAGTATTTTCTTCTTTTGTGGAGAGAGGTGCTGGAACAGGTTGAACTGTTTATCCTCCTTTAGCTGGAAATATATCTCATAGAGGAGCTTCGGTAGATTTAGCTATTTTTAGATTACATCTAGCTGGTGTGTCATCAATTTTAAGATCAATAAATTTTATTACAACAATTTTAAATATACGACCAGAATATTTAAAAATAGAAATACTTCCTTTATTTGTTTGGTCTGTATTTATTACAACAATTTTATTATTATTGTCATTACCTGTTTTAGCAGGTGCAATTACTATACTTTTAACTGATCGAAATTTTAATACTTCTTTTTTTGATCCTAGAGGGGGAGGAGATCCTATTTTATATCAACATTTATTTTGATTTTTTGGTCATCCTGAAGTTTATATTTTAATTTTACCTGGATTTGGTATTATTTCACATATTGTTTGTTTACAAAGAGGTAAAAAACAACCTTTTGGTAATTTAGGAATAATTTATGCTATATTAACTATTGGAATTTTAGGGTTTATTGTTTGAGCACATCATATATTTACTGTAGGAATAGATACAGATACTCGAGCTTATTTTACTTCAGCTACTATAATCATTGCTGTACCAACAGGTATTAAAATTTTTTCTTGGTTAGCTACAATTCATGGATCAATTCTGAAATTAGATGTTCCTATATTATGATCTTTAGGTTTTATTTTTTTATTTACTGTAGGAGGAGTAACAGGAGTAATTTTAGCTAATTCATCTTTAGATATTATTCTTCATGATACTTATTATGTTGTTGCTCATTTTCATTATGTGTTAAGAATAGGGGCTGTATTTGCTATTGTTGCAGGTGTTACACATTGATTTCCAATATTTTTTGGTTTAAGATTTAATTCGAAAATACTAAAGATTCATTTTTTTAGAATGTTTTTAGGAGTAAATATAACTTTTTTTCCTCAGCATTTTTTAGGTTTAAGTGGTATACCACGTCGATATTCAGATTATCCTGATTTTTTTAGAAAATGAAATATTGTTTCAAGATTAGGTTCTATAATTTCAACTTTTAGTTTAGTTTATTTTTTTTTTCTGTTATGGGAAATAATATTTTCAAAACGTGTTATTTTAAATGCTCATAGAATAAATACAATGTTAGAATGAAGTATAAATTTTCCTTTAGGAAGGCATAGATTTAATGAAATTGTAATTTTTTCTAAAATAAAATAATGGCTTATTGATCATCTTTAGTATTTATAAATGCTAATTCTCCTGTCATAGAACAGTTAATTTTTTTTCATGATCATTCAATAATTATTTTAATTTTTATTATTGTAATAATTATATATATAATTATTGATATTATATACAATAAATACTATAATCGATTTTTATTAGAAAATCATGATATTGAAATTTTATGAACAATTTTTCCTGCTTTAATATTAATTTTTATTGCAATTCCAAGATTGCGTTTACTATATTTAATAGAGGAGTATTATCAACCTATTATAAGAATTAAAATTTTAGGTCATCAATGATACTGATCATATGAATATTCAGATTTTGAAATAGAGTATGATTCTTTTATAATTCCTGAAAACGAATTAGAAAAAGATGAGTTTCGTTTATTAGAAGTTGATAATAATATAATTATTCCTAATATAATAAGATTACGTTTAATAGTAACATCAACTGATGTTATTCATTCATGAACTGTACCAGGTCTAGGAGTTAAAATTGATGCTATTCCAGGTCGTTTAAATCAAATTTTTTTATTTTCTTATCGTCCTGGTTTATATTATGGGCAGTGTTCAGAAATTTGTGGGGCTAATCATAGTTTTATACCAATTACATTAGAAGTTGTATCTTTAGATAATTTTCTTTACTGAATTAATAATAGTTCACTAAATGGCTGAGAAAAAGGTAATAGTCTCTTAAACTATCATATGAAAATAAATTCTTTAGTGAAAGTTTTATTCCTCAAATATATCCTTCATATTGAATATTAATTTATATAATAAATATTATAGTTGTGATTGTAATAATATGTAAAATATATTTTACATATTTTAATGAAAAATAATGAGTTTAAATTTATTTTCGGTTTTTGATCCTTCAACATCAAATATATTGAGATTTAATTGAATATCAATATTATTATGTTTAATATTGTTTTATCCTTTATATTGATTAATACCTTCACGTATTATAAATTTATATAATAATTTTATTTTATTTCTTTTAGGAGAATTTATAAGAAATTTTATAAAAAAAAATTATAGAGTTTTTTGTCTTTTTATAGGTTTATTTTGATTTGTATTTTATAATAATTATTTAGGTCTTTATTCTTATATTTTTACTTCAACAAGACATTTAAGAGTAACTTTAGGAATATCTTTGAGTTTTTGATTAGTATTTATATTATTTGGTTGAATGAATAATATAAATAAAATATTTGCACATTTAGTACCTTTAGGTAGGCCAATTTATTTAGCTTCTTTTATAGTATTAATTGAAACAGTTAGAAATATTATTCGACCTATTACTTTATCAGTACGATTAGCTGCTAATATAATTGCTGGACATTTATTATTAACTTTATTAAGAAATTTAATAGAAATAAATTTATTATTATTTCCAATAGTAATACCATTTATTGTATGTTTAATAATATTAGAAATAGCAGTATCTTTAATTCAAAGATATGTTTTTATTACATTACTAAGACTTTATTTAAATGAAGTTTAATGGTCTATCACCCTTATCATATTGTAGAAAATAGACCTTGACCTGTAGTTGGTTCTTTTAGTGGGTTTATTTTTATAAGAAGATTAATTTTTATATTTCATAATATTAGGCTAATATTTTTTTTATTATGTATAATAATTTTATTGATAGTTTTTTATCAGTGATGACGAGATGTTGTGCGGGAAGCTATATTACAAGGTTGCCATACAAGTTTAGTGAAAAAGAGATTAAAATTAGGGATACTACTTTTTATTTTAAGAGAAGTATTTTTTTTTATTTCATTTTTTTGAGCTTATTTTCATAATATATTATCACCAGATATTGAAATTGGAATAATTTGACCTCCAAAAGGAGTAGTAATTTTTAATCCTTACCAAATTCCTTTATTAAATACAATTATTTTATTATCATCAGGTTTTACTGTGACATGATGTCATCATTGTATTTTAAATAAAGATTTCTTTATAAGAAAAATTAGATTGTTTATAACGATTATTTTAGGTGTATATTTTTCTTTTTTACAAGGATTTGAATATTATCAATCAATGTTTTGTATTAATGATAGGATTTTTGGAACAGTATTTTTTTTAATAACAGGGTTTCATGGTATTCATGTTTTAATTGGCACTATATTTTTAATAGTAAATATATTTCGTTTATTTCAATGTCATTTTTCTAATATATATCATTTTAGTTTTGAAAGTTCAGCTTGATATTGACATTTTGTTGATGTAGTTTGATTATTTTTATATATTTTTGTGTATTGATGAATTTATAGTTAATTTTGTTAGTATATTAAAGTACATTTAATTTCCAATTAAAAAGATTTTTTAAAAACAAAATTATAATTTTTTTTTTTATTGTAATTCTATCTTTTTTATTACTAATTTTATCTTTTTTTATTTCATTTAAGTTAAATTTAGATAAAGAGATAATTTTATCTTTTGAGTGTGGTTTTGATCCATTTTATATAGTTCGTTCATCATTTAGATTACATTTTTATAAAATTTGTTTAATTTTTGTTTTTTTTGATATTGAAATTATTATTATTTTATTAATACCTATATTTTTAGATATAGGTGTAAATTTATTTATTACTTATTTATTAATATTATTATTAATTTTTGGTGGTTTAATGTTTGAATGAATACAAGGTTCAATTAATTGATTTTTTTAGATGAGTATTTTAATAAAAAAAAATTATTTTGCATATAAAAAATGATAATATATCCTTATCTATGTAAGAAGCAATTTTGCATTTAGTTTCGGCCTAAAAGATTGAATAAATTTCTTTACATATTAATAAAAGCTTAAATAATTAAGCATTTCATTGTTAATGAAAAGAAGATATATAGAATCTTATTAAAAAGATTAATATAATTTGAGCTTCTAACTCAGAAAAAATGTTATAAACATTTAATCTTTATTTTTATAGTAAAAATTTATTACGTAACATTTTCATTGTTAAGTTGTTATTATTAACTAAAAATAAGAAAAAAAAATCTTTTATAATAATAATAAATTAATTTAAAAGATAGATTATTAGTATAAAAAATATGATTTTTATTATAAAATTTAATTTTGATATTAAAAAATAATTAAATTTATAGTTTAATAAATATAGTTCATTTATAATTAATTTTCTTCTTGAAATTTCGATTCAATTTTCTATATTTTTAAAAAGAAATTTTGAATAATTTAAAAAAAATGTTGTAAGAAGACTTGAATTTTCAATAAATCATATTTTTCCAAAAAATATATGAAAATATTTAAATAAAAATATATTTTTGTTTAAATAAAAAAATACATAGAATAAATAAGTTCTAAAAATAATAATAAAGATATTAATAATTTTATTTATTCAGTTAAAAAAAAAGAATATAGGATTAAAAAATAATATTCAATTAATTATTCTTCCAAAAAAAATAACAGTAAATGATATAAAAAAAATAGGTAAATTAATAAAAATATTGTCATGATAGTTTGATATATATGTATTATTATTATTTTTAATAATAAAATATAATAATCGTAGGCTATATATAGAAGTTAATATTGTTCTTATAATAATAAGAATAAGAAAGATAATTGAATTATTAGATAAATATATGAATTCTAAAATTATATCTTTTGAATAAAATCCTCTTAAAAATGGAAATCCTATTAAAGAAAAATTAGTGATAATTAAAGAAGAAGAAATAAAAGGACTTAATTTTCTTATTAAAGAGATATGACGAATATCTTGTCAATTTAGAGAATTGTGAATAATAGCTCCTGCACATAGAAATAAGCAAGCTTTAAATATAGCATGAGTTATTAAATGAAATAATGCTAATTCAAAATTTTTTGTTGATAAAATTATTATTATTACTCCTAATTGTCTTAAAGTTGATAAGGCAATAATTTTTTTTATATCTATTTCAAATATAGCTCTGATTCCAGCTAAAAATATAGTTAAGATTGAAGAAATTATAAGTAATTCTCTAAAAAAATTATTAGAAAAAAAAATATGTAAACGAATAATTATATAAATTCCTGCTGTAACTAATGTAGAAGAGTGAACTAAAGATGAAACAGGAGTAGGAGCTGCTATTGCAGCAGGAAGTCATGCAGAAAATGGTAATTGAGCTCTTTTAGTTATAGTTGCTAATATAAGAAAAAATATAATAAAATATAAATTAAAATTTTCTAAAGAAAAAAATAATATATCTCAAGATTTAAAATTTATTATAAATATAATTCTTAGGAGTAAGCCAATATCTCCTAATCGATTAGTTATTACTGTAAGTAAGCCACAGTAATTTGAATTTTCATTATTATAAAAAATAATTAGACAAAAAGAGATTAATCCTAATCCATCTCATCCTAAAATACTAATAAGTAAATTAGGAGAAATAATCAAAAAATTTATTGATAAAACAAATAAAATTATTAGGATTAAAAATTTAATATTTTTTTTATCATTAAGTATGTAATAGTAAGAATAAAATATTACTATTCTAGAAATGAATAGAACAATAAATATAAATCTAGCTCTAATTCAATCAATTAAAATTAAATAATTAATATTTAAGTATATAATATTATTTAAGGGAAATTTTAATATAAAGAATAAATTAAATTTTAGACAAATTAATCTTAATAGAAAAAAAATAAATCTAAAAGAAAAAAAAGATAAAGATGTAAATATATAAAAATAGAATATTACTTAAAATAATTAATATATTTGTAAACTCACAATTTACTGTTTTAGTTTTAAAACTATTTAAGTAATTAGATAGAAAAATATTAATATTAAAAACATAAATAATTAAAGGGAAAATATGGAGAATATTTAATATTATTTCATTAATTTTAAAGTTAAAAACTCTTCTTAAAAAAGAAAATTTTCCATGTTGAATAAATATAAAAAGAATAATAGAATAAAATCCGCTACAAAAAGAAATAAAAATTAAAAAAGGTGATGATAAAATACTATATTTTATTATAGAACCTAAAATAAAAATTTCTCTTAAAAGATTTATAGAAGGGGGAGCACTTATATTAAAAATACATAAAATAAATCAAAATATTCTTATAAAAGGGAATATTTGAATTATTCCTTTAAGAAGTAGTATATTACGTGTAAAGAATCGTTCATAATATATATTTGCTATACAAAATAATCCCCTAGAACAGAGTCCATGTCTTAATAATATTAAAATATATCCATTTTCTCCTCAAAAATTTCCTCTAATAATTCTACCAATTGTTAGTCTTATATGACATACAGAGGAATATGCAATTATAATTTTTAAGTCAATTTGTATAAGACAAATAAATCTAATTATTAAAGCACCAAATAAGCTAAAGGAGAAAAGTAATTTTTCTAAAAAAATAATATTTTTTCAATTTAAAAAGTATAAAATTCGATAAATACCATAACCTCCTAATTTTAATATTACTCCAGCTAGAATTATTGACCCTGTTACAGGGGCTTCAACATGAGCTTTTGGTAATCAAAGGTGAAAGGAGTATATTGGAAGTTTAATTAAAAAAGCTATTAATAAAGCAATAATTATAATTTTATTAAATTCTAAATTAAGAAAATATATAAAATATATATTTATATTATTATATATATTTATATATATAATAGAAAAAAGTAAGGGTAAAGATCCACAGATTGTATAAGTAAATATATAGATTCCAGCTTGAAATCGTTCTATTTGACCTCCTCATAAAAAAATAATTAAAGATATAGGAATTAAAGTAATTTCAAAAAAAATATAAAATATTAATATATTAGATATTAAAAAAGATAAAATTAAATTTAAAAGAAGAGTTATAAATATAAATATTTTTATTTTAGATTGATTAGATGTTAAAAATATTAAAAATACGATTCATAAAGATAGTAAAGTTATTAGATAACTAATTTCATCTATAAAAATAAAATTATTTATATAAAATAAATTTAAATTATTTAAGTTAAGGATTATAAAAAAAAATATAAAAAAAATTATAAATAAGATTAAAAATAAATTAGTTTGTCTTAAAAGAATCAAAAAACAGGGTAATAAAATAAAAGTCATTAATTATTAAGAATATTAAGGCTATTAGTTAAATCAGACCCATAAAAATTAATTAATAAAATTAAAGTTCTTAAACCTAAACAGGATTCACATACAATTAAAATTAAATAAAATATGATTATTTCAAAGATTGAATTAATATAAAATATAGAAAATATTAATAAAAAAATACTTAAAGCTAGAATTTCTATTCTTAATAAGATAGATAGAATATGTTTTCTATTGAAAATAAAAGATAAAATACCTACAGAAAATAAAATAAAAGTATAAGAAATAATTGAAGAATTTAATAATTCTATTGAATAATTTATAAAAAATATTGATTTTGTAAATCAAAAAAGAATAATAGATTCTTCAATAAAATAAAAAAAAAAATTTTTATTTTAAATAAAGTTCAATTATAAAGATTATATTATACATTATTAGAATATTAATTATAAGACATCCTTTATCTATTATTTTATATATTTTATGTGTAAGAATTTTTTTTCTTTTAAATCTTCTTCTTCTTGTAAAAAGAAGATGGTTTAGAATAATTTTTATGTTAATAGTATTAGGAGGATTAATAGTTTTATTTATTTATATAGCTAGATTATCTTCAAATGAGTATTTTAAATTCTTAAAAAGGTATAATTTTATATTTTCAATTATAATTACAATTGTACCTGTAATTTTTTTTAGAAAAAGAGTGAGTGAGTATACTATATTTTATATAATAAATATTAGTTCGTTAATATTATTTTTTTATTTTTTATTTTATCTTTTATTAGTATTGATTTTAATTATTGAAATATTAGTATCAATTAAATCTTCTCTTCGTTTAGAAATATAAATGGTTTTACGAAAAATTCATCCTATTTATTCTTTAATTAATAATTCTTTAGTAGATTTACCTAGACCTTCTAATATTAGGTATATATGAAATTTTGGTTCTTTACTTGGTTTATGTTTAATAATTCAAATTATAAGAGGGTTATTTTTAGCTATACATTTTAGAAGAGATGTTAGATTAGCTTTTTCATATATTTCTCATATTATTCGTGATTGTAATTACGGGTGATTAATTCGTAATATTCATGCTAATGGTGCTTCTTTATTTTTTATTTTAATTTATATTCATATTGGACGAGGTTTATATTATTCTTCTTTTCATTTCTTATTTACTTGATTTAGAGGAGTAATAATTTTATTAATTTTAATAGGAACAGCTTTTTTAGGGTATGTATTACCTTGGGGTCAAATATCATTTTGAGGTGCAACAGTTATTACAAATTTATTAAGAGCTGTACCTTATATTGGAGTAGATTTAACTTATTGAATTTGAGGTGGGTTTTCTGTTAGAAATGCAACTTTAACTCGATTTTTTTCATTACATTTTATTTTACCTTTATTACTAAGGGTATTAGTAATAATTCATATTGTTTTTTTACATGAAACAGGATCAAGAAATCCATTAGGGACACCTTTTAATTTAGATAAAATTACTTTTAATTCATATTTTATTATAAAAGATTTATTTGGTGTTTTAGTTTTAATATTATTTTTTTTATTTATTATTTTATTAAATCCTAATTTTTTTTTTGATCCTGAGAATTATATCCCAGCTAATTCTTTAGTTACTCCTCCTCATATTCAACCTGAATGGTATTTTCTTTTTGCTTATGCAATTTTACGTTCAATTCCTAATAAATTAGGAGGTGTAATTGGTTTATTTATAAGAATTATTATTTTATTAATTTTACCTTTAGTAAGAAAAAATAAATTTAATTTTTCAAGATATTTTATTATTAAAAAAATAATATTTTGATTGTTAGTAAATATTTTTTTATTATTAACTTATTTTGGTGCTTGTCCTGTTGAGGAACCTTATATTATATTAAGACAGATATATACTATATTATATTTTATATATTTTATATTTCTACCTTTAGTAGTTTAAAATTACTTAAATTAATTCATTAATAAAAAAAGAGAATAAAAAATAATGTTAAAATAATAATTGAATTAGGTAAAATAATTTTTCAAGATAAAAATATTAAGTTATCATATCGTATACGAATAAGAGTACCTCGAATAATTAAAAATAATATTAAGATAAAAATTATTTTTAAAAAAAAAAAAGAGCTACCTCCTAAAAATAAAATTCTTGATAGGTAGCTTATAAATAAAATATTTCCATATTCGGCTATAAAAATTAAAGCAAATTCAATACCTCTATATTCAATATTAAATCCAGAAACTAATTCTGATTCACCTTCAGATAAATCAAAAGGAGTTCGATTAGTTTCTGCTAAAATTGTAAAAAATCATATGACAAATAAAAATAAAAATAAAAATATTTTAATTTTTTTTTGTAAGAATTCAAAATTATTTAAGTTTAAATTAAAATTAAAAATGAAAATTCTAATAATAATAAAAGAAAATCTTACTTCATAAGAAATAGATTGAGCAATTCTTCGATAAGATCCTAAGATTGCATATTTTGAATTTCTAGCTCATCCGGAAAAAATTACTGAATAGATATTTAATCTTGAAATTATTAAAATAAAAATAATTTCATATGTTATAGATAATATTTTATGATTAAAAATTGGAATTCTTATTCACAAGAATAATATTAAAATAATTGAAATAATAGGAGATAAAAAATATAAAAAATTATTTCTAAAAAATAAAAATAATTTTATTTTAGTAAATAATTTTATTGCATCAGCAATTGGTTGAAAAATACCTCAAATTCTAATTTTATTAGGTCCTTTTCGTATTTGAATAAATCCTAAAATTTTTCGTTCTAAAAGAGTAACAAAAGCAACACTTACTAAACAACAAATTAAAATTAATAATTTAATAAAAAAAATTCTTATTATTAATAACTTAAAAAAGTTTATAAGGAGCTTAAATCCTTTACAATAATCTGCCATATTAATTTTTCATTAAATGAAAATATTTTCTTTTTCAAATTCTAAATTTGATGCAATAATCTGCCAATCTAATAAAATGCCTGATAAAAGGATTATCTTGATAGGATAAATTATATGAAGTTATTTCATTTTTATTAGTAAAGAATTTAGTTAATTAGATAACATTAAATTGTCATTTTAAAATAACTTTTAAGTAATTCTTTAATTAATTTTAATAATATTAAATTATTACTTTCAAAATCAAAATTTGATATGCTATTACATTAAAAATTATTAATATAAATTACTAGATAAAATATCTATTTTTTACTTTCAAAGTAAAATGCTTAAATAGCTAAGTAATTAAAGTCAAAGATAAAAAATCATAATTTAATTTGCAATTAAATTTAATTTTGACTTAAAATAATTTTAATTCCTTTCGTACTAAAAAATTATTAATTAATTTATAGATAGAAACTAACCTGGCTTACGCCGGTCTGAACTCAAATCATGTAATGATTTAACAGATGAGCAATCTGCCTTTTTATAATTCTACATATAAAAGGTTCATTAATTCAACATCGAGGTCGCAAACTATTTTATCGATATGAACTCTTCAAAATAATAACGCTGTTATCCCTAGAGTATCTTTTTTAATATTTTTATATAAACTTTACTTTTTTAAAGTTTTTTTATATTTTAAAATCGCCCCAATTAAATTTTTAATAATTAAAAATAAAGATTCATAGGGTCTTCTTGTCTAATATTATTATAATAGATTTTTTACTATTAAATTAAATTCTAATTTTTTAGAAAATAAAGAATTTAATCAATTATCCATTCTCTTAGCACTCAATTAAAGTCTTATTTCAATACCTTTGTGAAGTTAAATTACTCCAGCAATTTACTTTTGCATTGAGCAGAATTTATTTTTAATAAATAAACTAAAAAAAATGTTTTTGTTAAACAGTTGAGAAAATTTATTTTGCCGAGTTTATATTCTAAAATATTATTATTATACTAATTTATTCATTATTTTTTTATTTATTTATTTAATAAATATATAAATATTTAAAATATTAAAAAATTAAAAAGGTTTTTATTACAAAAAATAATAAATTTTAAATCTTTTTTATTATATATAAATAAATTATAAAATATAAAAAAACTTATCTTTTTTTATATAAACTAAAATAATTTTTTATTAAAATTATTTATTTTAGTTTTATCTAAAATAATATTTTTTTAACCAGATATATAAGTTTTGAAATAAATTTCAATTCAATTTTTATATTGAAGAAAATTTTTTCAATAATTTTTTTTTTATAAAAATAAATCAACTTAATTCGGGAATTAAACAAATAATTTTTTATTATAGAATAACCCTGATACAAAAGGTAATAATATACTATATTTTTATGAAAAATATCCTTTTCAGTACATTTTAATGAATTATAATTTTTTATTTTTATATTATTAATAATATTATTATTAATAATCTTTTATAAAGAAAGATTGAAATCATAATTTCATTGTAAATGAAAGATCTTAGTAATTAGATTATTTCTTTAGCAAAAGAGAGATCATCTCTTAAATAAATTTACAATTTACTTCATAAAATTCTGACATTTTGCTGTAAAATAGTATAAAATATTAGGAATAGCAGAAAGAGATCGTCTCTTAAATAGATTTGCAATCTATTTTAAAATCTAATTTTCTTGCTCATATAAAAAATAAAAATA